AGAATTGAAAAACTCAACAGGAGGGAGGAGAAAGAAATCATAGTGACTTGGTCTCGGGCATCTACCATTATACCCACAATGATTGGCCATACAATCGCTATTCATAATGGAAAGGAACATTTACCTATTTATATCACAGATCGTATGGTCGGTCACAAATTGGGAGAATTCGCACCTACTCTCACTTTCGTGAGACACGCGAGAAACGATAATAAATCTCGTCGTTAGTCGTTCTACTAAGTATTCATGTGAAAAGCCTTATCTTAATAGTATTTAGACTTAAGAGTCTTTATCTTATAGTAAGAGTATAGGTATATTTATTTTCTTTTTCTAGTATACTAATAAGACTTATACTTTTCTGACTTATCTTATACTATACTTCACCTAGGCACTTATCATTCATTGGCGGGGGAGAACTTTTATGATAAAGAACGAAAATTCGGATAGAGAAGCAAAAGTTTTAGCTCAACATATATGTATGTCTGTTTTCAAAGCACGAAGAGTAATTGATCAGATTCGCGGACGTTCTTATGAAGAAACACTCATGATACTGGAACTAATGCCTTATTGGGCATCTTATCCAATTTTAAAATTGGTTTATTCTGCAGCAGCAAATGCCAGTCATAATATGGGTTTGAATGAAGCTGATTTATTTATTAGTAAAGCTGAAGTCAATAGAGGTGCTATTGTGAAAAAGTTAAGACCCCGGGCTCGAGGGCGTAGTTATCTGATAAAAAAAACCACTTGTCATATAAAGATTTTTTTAAAAGAAAAATCGAAAATTTAGATTCCTATTTAGAAAAAAATGGATGGAAAAATAATAGAAAAATATGGGACAAAAAATAAATCCACTTGGTTTCAGACTTGGAATAACTCAAAGTCATCATTCTTTTTGGTTTGCAAAACCAAAGAATTTTTCCATGGGTCTACAAGAAGATGAAAGAATACGGAATTGTATTAAGGATTATGTAAAAAAAAATAAGAAAATATCCTCGGGTTTAGAAGGAATTGTCCATATAGGAATTAAAAAAAGAATAGATTTGATTCAGGTCATAATCTATATTGGATTTCCCAATTTATTAATAGAAGGACGAACACGGGGAGTCGAAGAATTACAGATGAATGTACAAAAAGAGTTTCATTCTGTAAATCGGAGACTCAACATTGCTATCACAAGAATTGAAAAGCCTTATGGACAACCTAATATTCTTGCAGAATATATAGCTTTACAATTAAAAAATAGAGTCTCATTTCGAAAGGCAATGAAAAAAGCTATTGAATTAACTGAACAAACGGGTACAAAAGGAATTCAAGTGCAAATTGCAGGGCGTATCGACGGAAAAGAGATTGCACGTGTCGAATGGATCAGAGAAGGCAGGGTTCCTTTACAAACAATTCGCGCTAAAATTGATCACTGTTCCCATACAATTAGAACTATCTATGGAGTCTTAGGCATCAAAATTTGGATATTTGTAAACCAAGAATAATAAAATAAGAATAATGGACCTTTCTTTATCTCGCCATTCTGCTCAGCGATAGAAAAAATTTAGAAACTCTTTTCTTCTTTTTCTTTTTTTTCTTAATCAAATAAAAACGAATAATTATAATTCTATAAGGTTGAATAAAAATTTAATTTATATTTTAGTATAATTGCTATGCTCAGTGTGTGACTCGTTAGTTTTTTCTTTAGAGTTGAGAATTGAGATTGAAAAAAAAAGGATGACCCCACTATAAACTTAGTAACTATACTTAGTAACTATAAAAACTAAAGAAACTCAAAACTAATAACCAACTTATTGCTTCGTATTGTCGAGATCCCAAGAAACAGTCACTATATGACTGAATCGATCATATAGTTGTAGCAACTGAAATTCTTTTCATAAAAAAGAAATATGATTATGAATTGTGAAAAAAAAAGGGATGTGGAAAAATGGAAGGATGATAGAAAGAGAGAATAAAGATCTCAATGATATAGGATTCCCATATGTATGGTTTATGAAGAATTACCCCATAAAAAAGGCAGTGTTATAAAGCATCAACATAAAATAAAAATGCAAAATATACAATTACAATAATTACAATAGAATAAGAAATATACAAATAAAAAATAGAAAGAAAATAGAAACATAGAAGAAAATATAAGAAATAGAATAAAAGAAATTAAATTAAAATAATAATCTAAATAATCTAATCAATATGGATAATATAGTAAGTCTATTATGTATGTAATAAGATAGAAAAAGAAGATAGATAAAGAAATAATAAGATATCAAAGATAGAAAAATAGATAATAGAAATAATAAAAAATAGAGAATAATTTAATTGAGCTTCGGGTTAATAAAAACTGAGGAGATTGACTCGGAAACAAATAACAGATTTTGTTGAGAGCTCCATTGCAGAGTTCAGGCCTAAGCATTAATAGAGAAGCTATGGGAACGATGGAACCTGTGATTACATAGGATTTTCTTGAAAACGAATCAATCCTAATGATTCATTGGGTAGGATGGCGGAATGAACCAAGAAAAAAATGGATTTCTTCTAAAGGGTCATGAATTGACCCTACAAATGAAGGAGGAAAGAGTCAATATTCGCCCGCGAAACCTTTCTTTATTTTTATTTAATTTAAGAATTTCATTTATTGGATGACTGTTGGCGTGATTCAATAGAGGTAAAGTAAAATACTTTGATAAATTTTGATAAAAGAAAGAAGCATTATATATAAACAAACACGCCTAGTTATATATATACAGCTACCTATGTAACAAATTCAATAGAAAAAATTAGTATATTCTTTCTTAGAATGAAATACATAAATACATGTGTATATTTAATATTATTATTATTGAATCATTTTATTCGCGAGGAGCTGGATGAGAAGAAACTCTCATGTCCGGCTTTGCAGTAGAGATGGAATTCAGAAATAACCATCAACTATAACCCCAAAAGAACCAGATTTCGTAAACAACATAGAGGTAGAATGAAAGGAATATCTTGCCGAGGCAATCATATTTGTTTTGGCAGATACGCTCTTCAGGCACTTGAACCTGCTTGGATCACAGCTAGACAAATAGAAGCAGGGCGAAGAGCAATGACACGATATGCGCGTCGTGGTGGAAAGATATGGGTACGTATCTTTCCCGACAAACCTGTTACTGTAAGACCTACAGAAACACGTATGGGTTCGGGCAAGGGATCCCCCGAATATTGGGTATCTGTTGTTAAACCGGGCCGAATACTTTATGAAATGAGTGGAGTATCAGAAACTGTAGCCAAAGCTGCTATGGAAATAGCTGCATGCAAAATGCCTATACGAACTCAATTTGTTATTTCAGGATAGGTAAACAAAAGTAAAAGAAGAAGGAGTATTGAGAGTGAAAAAACAACCACGGATTTCTTTATCTCTGGACAGACAATATTTCTTTTTTCCATTATCCCTTGCATTGAAATAAGAGATTAAAATAAAAATGATATGATTCAACCTCAGACCCTTTTGAATGTAGCGGATAACAGTGGAGCTCAAGAATTGATGTGTATTCGAATCATAGGAACTGGGAATCACCGATATGCTCATATTGGCGATGTTATTGTTGCTGTAATCAAAGAAGCAGTGCCCAACATGCCTATAGAAAGATCAGAAATAATTAGAGCTGTGATTGTACGCACGTGTAAAGAACTCAAACGTGATAATGGCATGATAATACGATATGATGACAATGCAGCGGTTATCATTGATCAAGAAGGAAATCCAAAAGGAACTCGAATTTTTGGTGCAATTGCTCGAGAATTGCGACAATTGAATTTTACTAAAATAGTTTCATTAGCACCCGAAGTATTATAGATTATAGAGAAGTATTATAGATTATAGATAGGATATATCCTATTATATCCTATCTATAATCTATATATGGAATATTTAGATTTATATTTATAATATTCAAATATCTGAAATAGATCCGATTAATAGAATAGATTGTGTCTCATGCATATACTTTAAATTTCTAATAATTTTTTATAATTTAATAAGAATTTAAAAAAAAAATTCAATAAAAAATCAAACAAAAAAGAAGCATGTTGATTATATCAAAATTAGGAGGCAACAATAACTATAGTTCGTCATGGGTAGGGACATTATTGCCGATATATTAACTTCTATAAGAAATGCTGACATAGATCAAAAGGGAAGAGTTCAAATAGTATCTACTAATATCACTAAAAACATTGTGAAAATACTTTTACGAGAAGGTTTTATTGAAAATGTTCGAAAACATCAAGAAAGTCAAAAAAATTTCTTGGTTTTAACCTTACGACATAGAAAGACTAGGAAAGGAAATAAAATAATTTTAAAGCGTATCAGCCGACCCGGTCTACGAATCTATTCCAACTATCAACGAATTCCTAAGATTTTAGGCGGAATGGGAATTGTAATTCTTTCTACTTCTCGAGGTATAATGACAGATCGAGAAGCTCGACTAGAAAAAATTGGAGGAGAAATTTTGTGTTATATATGGTGATTCTCCTGGGTACCCTAATTTTCTCTCGAACTTACTATTTGTAAAATAGAGAGGAGAAGTGAATTATAGAACTCTTCCTCTATTAGTTGATACTTAAAGGGGGTTCCCTGGAATGAAAGAACAAAAATTAATTCATGAGGGTTTAATTACTGAATCACTTCCCAACGGTATGTTCCGAGTTCAGTTAGATAATGAAGATCTAATTCTAGGTTATATTTCAGGAAGAATCCGGCGCAGTTTTATACGTATACTACCCGGAGATAGAGTCAAAATCGAAATGAGTCGTTATGATTCAACCAGGGGACGTATAATTTATAGACTTCGCAAAAAAGATTCGAACGATTAGATCATTCTTTTAAACATCCTTTTCGTAGGGATATAATTTGAAGTTCAAAAATGCAATAAACTGATTTTTGTTTACAAAAAAAATAGATTCAGAATGAAAGTAAGGAATGATAAATATGAAAATAAGGGCTTCTGTTCGTAAAATTTGTGAAAAATGTCGCTTGATTCGTAGGCGGGGACGAATTAGAGTCATTTGTTCCAATCCGAGACATAAACAGAGACAGGGGTAATCCTTCTCAAGTTCTAAATCAAGAACTTTTTAAAAGAAAAACCCATGTACATGTAATATGTACATGTAAAAAGAAAGAAGAAAGGATTCGTTTTCATATGAAATGGATATTCCTGTATCCGTATCTTTATGTAGATTTCTGATTCTTCTTTCTTTTTATTTTATTCTTATGAATATGATCTAATAAAATATGACAAAACCTATAGCAAAAATTGGTTTACGTAAGAATGCACGTATTGGTTCAAATAAGAATGAACGTAGAATACCAAAAGGAGTTATTCATGTTCAAGCGAGTTTCAACAATACTATTGTAACTGTTACAGACGTACGAGGTCGGGTGGTTTCTTGGGCTTCCGCAGGTACCTCTGGATTCAGAGGCACAAGAAAAGGAACACCCTATGCTGCTCAAGCCGCGGCATTTAATGCTATTCGTACATTAGTTGATCGGGGTATGCAACGAGCAGAAGTTATGATAAAGGGTCCAGGTCTCGGAAGAGATGCGGCATTACGAGCCATTCGTAGAAATGGGATGCTATTAAGTTTCGTACGTGATGTAACACCCATGCCGCATAATGGATGTCGTCCCCCTAAAAAAAGACGTGTGTAGAAATAAGAATTCAAGAGATTTCAAGAGAAATAAATGATTCAATGATCTTATCCAATAATCATAAATAAAAGAAAAATAAGAGTATGGTTCGAGAAGAAGTAGCAGGATCCACTCGAACACTACAGTGGAAATGTGTTGAATCAAGAGTAGACAGCAAGCGTCTTTATTATGGTCGTTTCGTTTTGTCCCCGCTTATGAAAGGTCAAGCCGATACAATAGGTATTGCCATGCGAAGGGCTTTACTTGGAGAAATAGAAGGAACATGTATCACACGTGCAACATCTGAAAATGTGCTGCATGAATATTCTACGATAGCAGGTATTGAAGAATCAGTACATGAGATTTTAATAAATTTGAAAGAGATTGTATTGAGAAGTAATCTCTATGGAGTTAGGGACGCATCCATTTGCGTCAGGGGTCCCAAATACATAACAGCTCAAGATATCATCTCACCACCTTCTGTAGAAATAGTTGACACGACACAACATATAGCTAACCTGACAGAACCAATTGATTTGTGTATTGAATTACAAATCAAGAGAGATCGCGGATATTGTATGAAATCCACAAACGATTCTCACGATGGAAGTTATCCTATAGATATTGTATCTATGCCTGTTCGAAATGCGAATCATAGTATTCATTCTTATGGGAATGGGGATGAAAAACAAGAGATACTCTTTCTAGAAATATGGACGAATGGAAGTTTAACTCCTAAAGAAGCACTTTATGAGGCTTCTCGTAATTTGATTGATTTATTGATTACTTTTCTACATGCAGAGGAAGAGGACATGAATTTCGAGGAAAATGAAAACAGATGGAATCTACCCCTTTTTTCCTTTCAAGACAGATTCAATAATCTCAAGAAAAACAAAAAAGGAATTCCATTGACATGTATTTTTATTGACCAATCAGAATTGTCTTCCAGGACCTATAATTGTCTCAAAAGGTCCAATATACATACATTATTGGACCTTTTGAGTCACAGTCAAGAAGATCTTATGAAAATGGAATATTTTCGCATAGAAGATGTAAAACAGATATTGGGCACTCTACAGAAACATTTTGCAATCAATTTACCTAAGAAAAAGTTTTCATTTTAAATCCATTGGAATTTTTTCTTTTTTTAGTTTTTAGAAATAAAAATTAGAAATAAAAAAGAATAGAATAAGTTTTTAATCTCCGACACGGTCCATATATTTGCAGAATAGATCATAATAAGATTGATGTATCTAGGGAAGATCCCCTTCTGGATCTTCCTTAGATACCTATGTCGTGGTATTTCACGGTTTAATCAATTTGAAAAAGACCTAAAGTTAGGGATTTCTCAATAGGTAAAGTTGCTCCAATACCTAACCAAAGAGCTACTGCGGTACCGATCAAAAAGACTGTTGTAGCTACTGGACGACGAAATGGATTTTGGAATTTATTGACATTCTCCAAAAAAGGTACTGTCAATAATCCTATTGGTACTGAAACCATTAAAAGAACACCCAATAACTTATTGGGTACTGTGCGAAGTATTTGAAATACGGGAAAGAAGTACCATTCGGGTAATATTTCCAACGGAGTTGCAAACGGATCCGCCGGTTCACCGATCATTGACGGCTCTAGAACTGCTAAGCCCACATTACATGCAATAGTGCCTAGAATTACTACTGGAAAAATATATAAAAGATCATTGGGCCATGCAGGTTCTCCATAATAATTATGTCCCATCCCTTTAGCCAATTTAGCTCTTAATACAGGATCATTCAAATCAGGTTTCTTTGTTATTTGGATAGGTGAATTCTTGTGGATCCATCCCCCAAAGGAACCGGACATGATAATTTTTTATCATCCGGCTCGAGCAAGAATCAAAAGAATCACAGAAATAGATCCATAGAACATAAATAGGTCCATAGAAGATCTATATTTCATACATATCTACATATATAATGTAGAATGACTCTATGTAAGAAAAGATTTATCAAATTACATTTCCCTGAGTTTCAACGATTCATTATTCATTGCAAAGAATTTATTTCTGGCAACAAGGAAATGCTCAATATCCAAGTAGGCTTACAAATTTGATCATATCAAGTGCTTTTTGGATTGTCTCATGTCTTTTGGTTGGTATTTATCCCCACAACATCTCGATTGTATTACATACAAAAATACAAAATTTTTACTTGTTACTAATAAAGTCTAGCCCCTGTTCTTCCTTAGATCCCTTATTTAACTCCAATAGTATCATAGATTCAGGGTCGATGCAGAGGAAATGAATGCATCTACATACTATAAAAAACTTACTAAGATTACTATCAAATTAATACGAAATGAAATATTAATACTATCAATTAATTATAATTAATTATAATAAAATTACTAAAAAAAAAAAAAGAAAAATCAAAAAAAGTGGAATAAATAGAACATTGGATTATTCTATTCTAGGGATCTTACGGAGCCTGTTCATGCATGACATGATTCGGGTATGATCATAGAAAATATTCTCCTCAAGCGAACCGGCCTATCCTATGCTACATAAAGGAACTGACGTGATGGTTGGATGCGGAGACACGTTAGGTTGTGAATTCCAACGTGGCGGATAAAATCATATATCTGCATGGACCAATCAATAGTTCAAGTCACACACTCCCATAATCCATCCTCTTTTAGGAAAATATACTTCAACTATTCGATTCGTATCAAATAAACAATACTTCAGAGTTGAATAGAAGTATCCAAATAACATGCCTTATTTTTAAATAATCCATATTTGTAGCAATGAAAGACTCTTGTTCCTCCCCGATATGATAAATTACAAATATCTATGATCTGCCTTCTCTATAAAGGACCCGAAATACCTTGCTTACGTATCATTGGAAAGTGCATTAACATAAATACGGCAGTAAGAAGAGGCAATACAAAAGTATGTAAACTATAAAAACGAGTCAAAGTGGACTGGCCCACACTAGCACTTCCACGTAATAATTCTACCAAGGGTGATCCTATTATAGGAATAGCTTCAGGCACGCCTGTTACAATTTTTACTGCCCAATAGCCAATTTGGTCCCGAGGTAAGGAATAACCAGTTACGCCAAAAGATGCGGTCAATACAGCCAGAACTACCCCTGTAACCCAAGTTAATTCGCGGGGTTTTTTAAAACCACCTGTAAGATACACACGAAATACGTGCAAGATCATCATTAGAACCATCATACTTGCTGACCATCGATGAACTGATCGAATTAACCAACCAAAGTTGGCCTCAGTCATTATGTATTGAACAGAGGAAAAAGCCTCTGTAACAGTTGGACGATAGTAAAAGGTCATAGCAAAACCCGTAGCTACTTGTACTAAAAAACAAGTAAGCGTAATCCCCCCTAGACAATAAAATATGTTGACATGAGGAGGAACATATTTACTAGTTATATCATCTGCAATCGCTTGAATCTCGAGACGTTCCTCGAACCAATCATATACTTTATTGAGATAGGTAACCCAAGAAAGATTCCCCCTCTGAGAGCCGTATATGAGAATTTCATCTCGTACGGCTCAAGCCGAAACACACAAATACTGGGTTCAACGGATATGGAATAGAGAGTTTCAAACTTCTTGTGGCTTAGCCGCTTGACTCGATTTGAACCAAAGATACGAAGTAAGAAAAATCCGGAATCTCTTCTTTGTGATGATAATGCCAAGAAATACAATCTCAAGTTGGCTCATCCATCTTTCTTTATGTTAATCGTGACAGGCCTCTTGAATCTTCTCTTCCCTATCTTTTTTTTTTGTTTTTTTTTTGTTTGATAGGAATTCTCTTGTTGAGACCCTATGAATCAATTGAAACCTCAGATTCATACTAGAACCACGATGATTTAATAAAGCCAAAGCTAAACTCAAAGGTTTTCTGAGTAAAAACCATTTGATCATCACTTCTTCAATGAATGTAATAACTCAACAAAATATAGAGAGAGAGGTTTATTTTGGTCAAAAGAAGTATGAAGTTGGTCAAAAGAAGTATGAAGGAAAAAATTGTTTGATTTAGAAAAGACCTATTTCCAGTTTTTTCAATCCGGTTGCGAGGTCTGAATAATAGGTATGAATCATAGTTCAAATATTTCTTTTCTTGATCTATTCTATATAGTCCGTGCTCCAGAGACTAGAATAAATATCTGACGAGGTAGAATCATCTTGATAGAGATGACAGGTCCATTCTCTGTATTATCAATAGGATCAATTATAACAAGTCACACGCTCATATTCCGGAAATGAAATATCGAAACAAATAAATTTCACGATCGAACTACCAGAATGAAATCCAAGTCT